TAGCCCTAGAACCTTTTCCATTCGAAAATCCGAGCGAATGTTAGAAGTTCCAATTCTAACACGAGTACCTTTCAAATTGAAAAGGCCGATTGCACCTAAACCCAATCTAATTGAATAATCCTTCATATGGATCGAGAATGACCGGCCATATTTCTAAGTTTGAAAAACGATTCTTTTTAGTACTTTCGTTGGAAAGAGTGTCAACACTCCAAAATCGAAATGTTTCAGATAAACCTAGTAAACCTATTCTTCGCTTGCCGTATTCAAGAAATCAAAATTGCTATACATCATTTTACTTTCTGCTTCTTTACTGGGTAAAGAAGTAATAACGTCACACGACCAAATAATGGGTTGCCCGGGATTCGAACCCGGAACTAGTCGGATGGAGTAGATAATGTTACCGATGAACTAAGTAACAACCTCTCCCCAAGCCGTGCTTGCAGTTTTCATTGCACACGGCTTTCCCTCTGTATACATCGAAAATTCAGTTCCGAAATTAGACAAAAAGTGGAATACTTAGACCCGTCTTACAAGTCAATTTCAGAATAGTAATAAGGAAAAATTTTGCTAGTTCTTCCTTATTGCTATTATTAGTGTCAATTCTACTCAAAATTTCTATTTACGCGCTTTCATACCTAATCAGTAATGATTGGTCCAACCATTGATACAAATAATATCTAAATACCAAACCTTTTTTTGATGGAACGTCCGCGAAAAAAAAGAAGCTCTTGGAAAGGTCAAGGAAAGAACTTCTTCTTCTGCCGTAAAGAATTCTTCGAATAATTCTGATCCGAATCTTTTCAAAAAAGCCCTTACAGTACTTTTGTGTTTACGAGCTAAAGTTCGAGCACAAGAAAGTTGAAGTATATACTTTATTCGCGACAAAGTTTTTTTTTTTGAAGACCCGCTATAATAATGAGCAAGAGTTCTGTATATACGCCCGAATCGGTCAATAATCTCAGAATCTGATAAATCGGTCCAAATGGCCTTACTAATAGGATGCCCTACTATATTACAAAATTTGGCTTTAGCCAAGGATGACATCAGGGGAATCAGTGGAAGATTAGTATCAAACTTTTTAATAGCATACTCGATTACAAACGAAGTTTCTAACATTTTACTACGTATCGGTAAAGTCTTTTGCGGCACATTTGAAAAATACCCGAGAAAGTCAAGGGAATGGTTTCCTAATTGGTTTATATGGATTCTTCGTGATTGAATCCAAAGGTCAAAATAAGATTGCCAAAAATTGACAAAGTAATATTTCCATTTATGCATTAAAAGAGACGTACCGTTTGAAGCAAGAATTGCTTTTCCTTGATACCTAACATAATGCATCAAAGAGTCCTTGAACACCCATAGATTGGCTTGAAAAGCCCCCGCCAAGGTTTCTATAAGATGCTCTATTTTGCCATAGAAATAGATTCGTTCACGAAGCGCGCTAAAAGATGTTGATCGTAAATGAAAAGATTGGTGACGAAGAAAGATAAAGACGGATTCGGATTCATATATATGAAAATTATATAAGAAGAAGAAGAATCGTTGATTTCTTTCGGAAAAAGAAAGACTTACTTTCTTTGAAGTACCAAGACGCTTCCAATTAGGAAACTCATTGAGAAAGACTCGTAATACATGCAACGACGAAGCATCTTTTAGCCAGTAGCGAAGAGCTTGCACTATGATTTCGAGATGGATTGGATAAGGGATTCGGATATCGAACACATAATTTAAATGGGAAATTTTGTCCTCGAAAAAAGAAAAAATGGAATGAATTGATCGTAAATTCGCAGATTTTACTATTCCTTTCCCTTTCTTTTGGTGCTTTGCTAGGGAAGATAGCAATCGGAGCGAAAAGGGAATTTCCATAATGACCGAAAATCCTTCGGATATCATTTGCAAATCAAAATTCTTATTGCGCCCCCAAAGTGTATGCTGTTTAGAATCATTCAGAGAATGAATCCAAAATTTTTGGTCATACATTCGAGTAATTAAACGTTTCACGATAAGTAAGCTGAATTTATTGGCAGAACCTGCATTGTTCAATAAAGCGCCTCTTGTTAAACCATGATCATGAGCAAGTGCATAAATATACTCTTGAAAGATAAGCGGATATAAGAAGTCGTGTTGTTGCAAGCTATCGAGCTCTAAAGAGCTTTGCAATTCCTCCATTTTCATGCTATTTGAACCAAAGGTAAAGGATTTTGGACGTTCTCAAATGATACAGAGTGCGATACAGTCAAAACAGGGTATTTTCGAGTAAGATAACGAAGCGATACCGCGGATACGGGTAAACTTATCACCGGATTCTCGATCCTTTCGTTATTCCATTTTTAGAAAAACAAGATGTTTCGAAATCCTTTATTTTTGCAACCCAATCGCTCTTTTGATTTTGGAAAGTTTGTTATCAATCTACTCGTTCTTATACACACAGCTCCATTCTCGAATGGAGAATGCTAATAGTTAGGATTCATGAAAAAATAAAGAATCCGCTTCTCGGATAAGCCCTTACCCGTATTCAGGTACTAATATAGTTTTAACATCTAATTAGATCGGGCAAGCATTCAAATGATTGAGTGGGAGCTCATGGCTTTTTCGTTCCTTAGCATTTCATTAAATTAATTGAAGCCAGAGGGCTCTATCCATTTATCCATTGGACCCAACCCTAAATTGAATTCATGTGACTTCCGCCCAATAAGAAAAACAAAGTTTTGTCTCCCTCGGGAAAGAAGAAAAGATTTTCAGAACTCTTGGTTGTTACGACATGCTATTTTTTCCATTCATTCCCTTTTAGGATCAGTCGTGGTCTTCCAAACGTTACCGATGGTATGGATGAATTCATCACTTCATCTAAATGTGTAAAAGATCCGAGTCGCACTTAAAAGCCGAGTACTCTACCGTTGAGTTAGCAACCCGAATAGAAAAAAATATGTAGATAGAATCAGAATGAAAAAATGATTCGAGAAGTGAAGGAAACTATCTAAAGCCAGTTTAGAATCCATTACGAACAGAAAAGGGACTATCAAATACAAGACATTTTTGGAGAAACTAAAAACCAGAAATAATGATAGATTATTCCTTATGCCATTGTTATTCAATGTTTTCAAGCAATAATGTGTTTAGCAAAGTGCATCCAAGGTACCCCGTTTTCATGAACGTTAGGCAAAAATCAAACCGATGAGACGTAAATAAAGAGATCCCCTTTTTCGAAAGGGGTCTCTTTATCACGCTGCATTATATTTGTTCGATGCATTGTTGTCAATAAAAAAAAACTTGGGTTAGATTTGCGCTAGTACAAAAAAGTTTAGCTACGATAAGTAAAAATCCGAAGTGGAAAAAGATCTCGAATTGAGTCAAAAAATAAACACAATCAAGCAAAGTTCTTGAAAGGAATCGCCTAGACCCTCTTACCTAAATTAATTCCATTGTAGTTGATTGGAAGAAAATTAGTTAAAAACCTCCGCCTTCTTTAAAATGTCACGAACCGTTTCGGTAGGCTGAGCGCCCCTTTCAAGAAAATAGAGAATTGCAGGAATATTTAAATGCGTTTGCTTCTTTATCGGATCATAAAAACCCACTTTCCGAAGCTCGCTTCCTTGTCTTCGCGAGCGAACATCAATTGCAACAATTCGATAAGTCGTACAGTGCTTTCTACCACAGCGTTTTAAACGAAGTTTAACCATAACATTCCTCCTATCTTTATGATTCTAGCTTTGAGTCCTTGTTGGACTTTCAAGGGTTAACATACTCGGCTTGTTTAGAGTGTGCAACGACCCTAGGGCGCCGTGCAAAAATCCAAGGAACCTAGAATTCGGCTTTACTTGGTGTTTTTGGGCGGCCCGGCTTAGAGTTTCAAACTTTTTCAACTTTAAGTTGTTCTTCCAGCTGTCGAATGTTTTTTTTTCATCCAGGTTTCTCCCCACCGCCACCCGAAATTAAATCGGGTGGGTGTGGGCATTGAAAGAAAGTCGCGTCGTCAAAGTTGGGAAGTTTTTTTCCCCCGATAGAATCGCCTATATTCCTCCGTTTATATAGGGAATAAGTATAGTTGCACGAAATAATCTAAAACTTCAAGAAATAATCTTGTACCCGTTGTAAAAAATTCAAAAAAAAAATTTTCAATTGTCCATAAAAAGCTTGCTATGTCGAAAAGCGACGGCCACTCGTGGGCCCTGGGACGGAAGGGATCGAACCTTCGACTACCGGGATCAAAACCCGTTGCCTTACCACTTGGCGACGCCCCAGTTGTTTTGTGTTTCAACTCTATAATAGTCAAACAAAGAGCTCTTGTCAAGTTATCTAGACATGTCACGTCAATTTTCTTTAGATAATCCAAAGTCTAGTTGTATACTAATTTCAATACCTGCCCAAATCTTTAGCGACAATTTAATGCTAAGAGATTATAGAGAAGAAATAATAACCTTATTTAGATTCTAAGTTTGTGCTAGAAATTTGACCCGTGTAGGTAGAGAATTGAACTAAATTTATTGATCATTAGAGAAAATAGAATTAAAATAGTAGACGAAAACAGGATTGCTTCTATTCGCCTTTGAGAATTGGAAGATTTTTGATTGGGCCGGTTCAAAGAAAAAGAGAGATTTTTTTGTTTACCTTACTTTCTTCCGTTTTCCTTATTTCAACAACTCAATCAAATTGCCATTATCGCCCAGAAAAAATGTCTGCTATGCTTAATCTCTTTAGTTTGATCTGTATCTGTCTTAATTCTGTCCTTTATCCAACGAGTCTTTTCTTTGCCAAATTGCCCGAAGCCTATGCTTTTTTAAATCCAATCATAGATATTATGCCAGTCATACCCCTGTTCTTTTTTCTTTTAGCCTTTGTTTGGCAAGCTGCTGTAAGTTTTCGCTAATAGAAAAACGACTATCCTAGACTATCCGAGAAAATACATGATTGCTTCGAGAAAAATTTCTAAAGCTTGATATGATCAAATAAGTCTTTCCCGCAGTACTCTTTGATGCAAACGCTGCAAGTCTGGGATCGCCGCGCGAAATGAAATCTGGCTCGCCCTATTCCCCCATTCGGACCCTTTTTCCAGCGCAAGGCCTTAAATACTAGGCGATTATCTGCCGAAGTAGGCTTACACGCCCATATCTGATGATGGACATGAGGCCATCTTAGGAAAGCAAAGACTCTTATTCGGCCTGATAGACTTCTTTTCGCGTTCGAAAAAGCACTCCATTTCTGGGTGTCAAAAGAGAATATGGGGTAGAAAACTGGACGATCTATTCTCTTTTCTCATTTTTCCAAAAAGGCTCTTGGAGATTGTGTAATGCTTACGCTCAAACTTTTCGTTTACACAGTAGTAATATTCTTTGTTTCTCTCTTCATTTTTGGATTCCTATCTAATGACCCAGGACGTAATCCGGGACGTGAAGAATAAAGGTTTTTTTCATTTTCTTACGATTTTTTCTCGATTCCACACAGTTAACTAGGCAAAGGGGTTTGTGAACTTTGAACGAAAATATCAAGTCATCGACGAAAACGGAAAGAGAGGGATTCGAACCCTCGGTACGAATAACTCGTACAACGGATTAGCAATCCGCCGCTTTCGTCCACTCAGCCATCTCTCCCTATTGCGGAAAGATAATTATAATTCATAATATATTAGATTTCATATAAAAAATAGATTGAAAACCGGCTTTCTTTCTCCTTCTTTATTTTGATTCTTAAGATATATAAAACTTTGCTTAGTGATTCTTTTCGATAAAATTAAAATCTAATCTAAAGAAAACGAAAGATAAAGAATGAGGACTTCCTTGCTTTGATTTTCTTCGAAAGGCCTTTTGTTTCCCTGGCCTAGTTATTAGCCAACCCGGCCATTTTTGATTCTAGGAAATTCAAAAGAAATTTTTCTGCTTTGACAACAAAAAAGACTTACTCGAGTTTTGACTTTATTTTAAGCAAGAGCAAAAATAAAAAGGACGATTTCCATCCTTACGCGATAACTTGATCGCCCTGTGTCTATCAAAAGTACCTCTCCGATTCATTTTTCTTCCATTTTGAGTTATTTGACTGCTTTTTCTCCACTAAGCAAAATGAATTTTTAGACACGCCATTTTTGGTTATACTTGGAGCAAATTGGATCTAGCAACACTCTTTCCGCACAAGAACAGATCTATTTACTTACCTAAGCCCTCTTCTCCAAATCCTATCAAATTAAAAACTCTTGTACAAAACGTTATCCCTCTTATTTTTATGATTTTTTATGATTTTAGCTTGACAAAAGGCCCATTTGTATACAATAATGGGATTATAGCGGGTATAGTTTAGTGGTAAAAGTGTGATTCGTTCTATGAACCTCCTTACTAGTTAAGGGGTCATTCGGTTTCATTCCTAAATGCCGACCAAAAACTTTATTTCTAAAAGGAATTTAATCCTTTCCCTGGAAATAATCCATTCGGGGACAAAAACAATTCTCGCGAGTTCTGTCCACAGTTTAATGAAAAATAAATTGGGTTTTGAACTTGCGAAACAAAATTTAGAAAGTGGATCAACTTCCAATTAACCGAATAGTAAGTACAAGGTCTATGGATAAAGATAGAAAAGAATTTTTCAAATCGTAACTAAATCTTCAACTTTTTTTGAGTTTTCAAGAAAACATGCAAGCAAAATAGCTAGTAAATGATGACTTTAGTTTACTAGAGACATCGCCCTATTATTTTAGCTCGGTGGAAACAAACTCTTTTTCCTATTGGGCTCCTTTTAAACAAAGAGAAATAGAGAACGAAGTAACTAGAAAGATTGTTATAATAACCTTCTTCTAGAGGGATCATCTAGAAAGCAAATTATTTGGAATGCATTCCGCCAAAAAGCTGACATAGATGATATGGGTAGATTTTTTGAAGTGGGTTCAGACCTTATCTTCGATCTAGGAATTTTTCCATCTTCCATAAAGGAGCCGAATGAAACCAAAGTTTCATGTTCGGTTTTGAATTAGAGACGTTCAAACTGCGAGATTGACGTCGACTATAACCCCTAGCCTTCCAAGCTAACGATGCGGGTTCGATTCCCGCTACCCGCTCTATATTTTCTATTATTAAGTCAATTTTTTTGATGACGAAATCCATCATTCATCATAGAAAATACCATCTCGAAAATACCATTTCGAACATTCTCTCAAAAAAGAATAGAGAATCTTCTAGAACCCCAAAAAAGCGTCCATTGTCTAATGGATAGGACAGAGGTCTTCTAAACCTTTGGTATAGGTTCAAATCCTATTGGACGCAAATTTGTTTATTGCTTTTTGGAGATTGGGAATAATTTGAATTCCAGACGCTTGATTCGTAATCGGAGTGCGCCATTTTTTGTATGCTCCGTGTTACTGGAGCGCTAGCTGTTTTTGAATCGCTTGTTTCAAAATATCTTCGGCTTCCTCCGTGAATGTCTTGGTAGAAGATATGATTTCTTGAAACTGTGGTTTATCTTCTTTCAAATAGTTACGTAACTTATCAAGAAAGGGATTTACCTGGGCAATTTCTAATG